ATTTATCATATAGATGAGGATAAACTGGTGACCTCGGATATTAATGAAATCTATAGAAGAATTATCTATCGGAATAATACTCTTACAGATCTATTAACGACAAGTATAGCTACGCCAGAAGAATTAATAATATCTCAGGAAAAATTGCTACAAGAAGCAGTGGATGCACTTCTTGATAATGGAATCTGCGGACAACCAATGAGGGATGATCATAATAGAGTTTACAAGTCGCTTTCAGATGTAATTGAAGGCAAAGAAGGAAGAGTTCGCGAGACTCTGCTTGGTAAACGCGTCGATTATTCAGGGCGGTCAGTGATTGTCGTGGGCCCTTCACTTTCATTACATCGATGTGGATTGCCTCGCGAAATAGCAATAGAACTTTTCCAGGCATTTGTAATTCGTGACCTAATTAGAAAACATCTTGCTTCGAACATCGGAGTTGCTAAGAGTCAAATTCGTAAAAAAAAACCAATTGTATGGGAAATACTTCAAGAAATTCTGGATGACCATCCTGTATTGCTGAATAGAGCGCCTACTCTGCATAGATTAGGCATACAGGCATTCCTCCCCATTTTAGTAGAAGGGCGCGCTATTTGTTTACACCCATTAGTTTGTAAGGGCTTCAATGCGGACTTTGACGGGGATCAAATGGCTGTTCATGTGCCTTTATCTTTGGAGGCTCAAGCAGAGGCACGTTTACTTATGTTTTCTCATATGAATCTTTTGTCTCCAACTATTGGAGATCCCATTTCTGCACCAACTCAAGATATGCTTAGTGGACTCTATGTCTTAACGAGTGGAAATCGTCGGGGTATTTGTGTAAATAGGTATAATCCGTGTAATGGTAGAAACTATCAAAATGAAGATAATAACTATAAGTATACAAAAAAAAAAGAACCATTTTTTTGTAACGCCTATGATGCAATTGGAGCTTTTCGGCAAAAACGAATCAATTTAGGTAGTCCTTTGTGGCTGCGGTGGCGACTAGATCAACGCGTTATTGCTGCAAGAGAAACTCCCATTGAAATTCACTATGAATCTTTGGGGACCTATTATGAGATTTATGGACACTATCTAATAGTAAGAAGTATAAAAAAAGAAATTCTTTATATATATATTCGAACCACTCTTGGGCATATTTCTCTTTATCGAGAAATAGAAGAAGCCATACAGGGGTTTTGGCAGGGCTGTTGTAATTCTATGCTACCAGCGGGAATTCGAGTCTCGCCGGGTTAACTAGGACTATAAAATTGCGGAATTTCTACGTGAATCAAGATCTAGAAAAGGAAGTTGTCCAATCACTGACTCAAACCCATTGTCAAATTCTACTCAGCGCAATATGGAGGTACTGATGGCAGAACGGCCCACTCAGGTCTTTCACAATAAAGTGATAGACGGAACTGCCATGAAACGACTTATTAGTCGATTTATTGATCACTATGGAATAGGATATACATCACATATCCTGGATCAAGTAAAGACTCTGGGTTTCCGACAAGCTACCGCCGCATCCATTTCATTAGGAATTGATGATCTTTTAACAATACCTTCTAAAAGATGGCTAGTTCAAGACGCTGAACAACAAAGTTTTATTTTGGAAAAACACCATCATTATGGGAATGTACACGCGGTAGAAAAATTACGTCAATCGATCGAGATCTGGTATGCCACAAGTGAATATTTGCGACAAGAAATGAATCCTAATTTTCGGATGACCGATCCTTTTAATCCAGTCCATATAATGTCTTTTTCGGGAGCCAGAGGAAATGCATCTCAGGTACATCAATTAGTAGGTATGAGAGGATTAATGTCGGATCCCCAAGGTCAAATGATTGATTTACCCATTCAAAGCAATTTACGCGAAGGACTCTCTTTAACAGAATATATTATTTCTTGCTACGGAGCCCGTAAAGGAGTTGTGGATACCGCTATCCGAACATCAGATGCAGGATACCTCACGCGCAGACTTGTTGAAGTAGTTCAACACATTGTTGTACGTCGAACAGATTGTGGCACCGTCCGAGGTATTTCTGTAAGTCCTCGAAATGGAATGATGACCGACAGGATTTTTATCCAAACATTAATTGGGCGTGTATTAGCGGATCATATATATATAGGTTCGCGATGCATTGCTACTAGAAATCAAGATATTGGGGTTGGACTTGTTAATAGATTCATAACTTTTAGAGCACAACCAATCTCTATTCGAACCCCCTTTACTTGTAGGAGTACATCTTGGATTTGTCAACTATGCTATGGCCGAAGCCCAGCTCACGACGACCTGGTTGAATTGGGAGAAGCTGTAGGTATTATTGCAGGTCAATCTATTGGAGAACCAGGTACTCAATTAACATTAAGAACTTTTCATACCGGCGGAGTATTCACAGGGGGTACTGCAGAACATGTCCGAGCCCCTTCTAATGGAAAAATAAAATTCAATGAGGATTTGGTTCATCCGACACGTACACGTCATGGACATCCTGCTTTTCTATGTTCTAGAGACTTGTATGTAACTATTGAAAGTGAAGATATTATACACAATGTGTGTATTCCGCCCAAAAGTTTTCTTTTAGTTCAAAACGATCAATATGTAGAATCAGAACAAGTCATTGCTGAGATTCGCGCGAGAACATCCACTTTGAATTTGAAAGAGAAGGTTCGAAAACATATTTATTCTGACTCAGAAGGCGAAATGCACTGGAATACCGATGTGTACCATGCACCTGAATTTACATATGGTAATATTCATCTCTTACCAAAAACAAGTCATTTATGGATATTATTAGGGGAGCCCTGGAGATCCAGTCCAGGCCCCTGTTCGATCCACAAGGATCAAGATCAAATGAACGCTTATTCTCTTTCTGTTAAGCGAAGATATATTTCTAACCCCTCAGTAACTAATAATCAAGTGAGACACAAATTTTTTAGTTCGTATTTTTCTGGTAAAAATCAAAAAGGAGATAGGATTCCTGATTATTCAGAACTTAATCGAATGACATGTACCGGTCGTTGTAATCTCAGAAATCCGGCCGTTCTCGAGGGGAATTCGGATTTATTGGCAAAGAGGCGAAGAAATAGAGTCATCATCCCACTCGAATCGATTCAAGAGGGCGAGAACCAATTAATACCTTCTTCAGGTATCTCAATTGAAATCCCCCGAAATGGTATTCTCCGTAGAAATAGTATTCTTGCTTATTTGGACGATCCTCAATATATAAGAAAGAGCTCGGGACTTACTAAATATGAGACTAGAGAACTGAATTCAATCGTTAATGAAGAGGAGTTGATTGAGTATCGAGGAGTCAAGGTATTTTGGCCAAAATACCAAAAGGAAGTAAATCCGTTTTTTTTTATTCCCGTGGAAGTCCACATTTTGGCCGAATCTTGTTCCATAATGGTACGGCACAATAGTATTATTGGGATAGATACACAAATCACTTTAAATAGAAGAAGTCGGGTAGGTGGATTGGTCCGAGTGAAGAAAAAAGCAGAAAAAATTAAACTAATAATCTTTTCTGGAGATATCCATTTTCCTGGAAAGACAAACAAGGCATTCCGATTGATACCACCAGGAGGGGGAAAACAAAATTCCAAAGAATACAAAAAATTGAAAAATTGGCTCTATATCCAACGAATGAAACTTTCCAGGTATGAAAAAAAATATTTTGTTTTGGTTCAACCTGTAGTCCCATATAAAAAAACGGATGGTATAAATTTAGGAAGACTTTTCCCACCGGATCTCTTGCAAGAAAGTGATAATCTACAACTTCGAGTTGTCAACTATATCCTTTATTACGACCCAATTCTTGAAATTTGGGACACAAGTATTCAATTAGTTCGGACTTGTTTAGTGTTGAATTGGGACCAAGACAAAAAGATCGAAAAGGCCTGTGCTTCCTTTGTTGAAATAAGGACAAATGGTTTAATTAGAGATTTTCTAAGAATCGACTTAGCGAAGTCACCTATTTTGTATACCGGAAAAAGAAATGATCTGTCGGGTTCAGGATTAATCTCTGAGAATGGATCAGATCGCGCTAATGTCAATCCGTTTTCTTCCATTTATTCCTATTCCAAGGCAAGGATTCAAGAATCCCTTAATCCAAATCAAGGAACTATTCATACGTTATTGAATCGAAATAAGGAATCTCAATCTTTGATAATTTTGTCATCATCCAATTGTTCTCGAACAGGCCCATTCAACGATGTAAAATCTCCCAATGTGATAAAAGAATCAATCAAAGAGGACCCCCTAATTCCAATTAGGAATCCGTTGGGCCCCTTAGGAACAGGCTTTCCAATTTATAATTTTGATTTCTTTTCCGATTTAATAACCCATAATCAAATCTTGGTAACTAACTATTTGCAACTTGACAATTTAAAACAGATTTTTCAAATACTTAAATATTATTTACTGGATGAAAAAGGTAAAATTTATAATCCCTATTCCTGCAGTAACATCATTTTGAATCCATTCAATTTGAATTGGTATTTTCTGCATTACAATTGTTGTGAAGAGACATCTACAATCGTTAGTCTTGGGCAGTTTCTTTGGGAAAATGTATGTATAGCCAAAAAAGGACCGCATTTAAAATCGGGTCAAGTTCTAATTCTTCAAGTTGACTCTGTGGTAATACGATCAGCTAAGCCTTATTTGGCTACTCCAGGAGCAACTGTTCATGGACATTATGGGGAAATCCTTTACGAAGGAGATACATTAGTTACATTTATATATGAAAAATCAAGATCTGGTGATATAACGCAAGGTCTTCCAAAAGTGGAACAGGTGTTAGAAGTGCGTTCGATTGATTCAATATCGATGAATCTCGAAAAGAGGATTGAGACTTGGAACAAATGTATAACAAGAATTCTTGGAATTCCTTGGGCATTCCTGATTGGTGCTGAGCTAACTATAGTGCAAAGTCGTATCTCTTTGGTTAATAAGGTTCAAAAGGTTTATCGATCCCAAGGGGTGCAGATACATAATAGGCATATAGAAATTA